GTTATTGTAGCTTATTGCAAAGCATGGCATTGAAGCTGCCAAGATGGGCAGCCATACACCCCAAAAACACAAAGATTTGGTCCTAACCTTACTGTTACTTTTTGCTAAACTTACACATGCAAGTATCAGCATACCAGTGAAAACACCCTAACAGTCCCCACCAGACAAAAGGAGTTGATATCAGGCACACCACGATAGCCCAAAACATCTAGCTTCTTTGCCACACCCCCAAGGGCACCCCAGCAGTGATAAAAATTAAGCAATAAGCGCAAGCTTGACTTAGTTCATAGCAAAGAGGGCCGGTCAATCTTGTGCCAGCCACCGCGGTTATACAAGAAGCCCAAACTAACAAAAAATCGGCGTAAAATGTGACTAAAACTACTATCTTAAAAATTAAGGAGAACCTCCAACTTAACTGTTATACGCTAAAGTACGCGGTTACCCCAATATGAAAATAACCTTAATACAACAGAACTATTTGAACTCACGATCGCTAAGACACAAACTGGGATTAGATACCCCACTATGCTTAGCCATAAACCCAGATATTTAACACACAAAAATATCCGCCAGAGAACTACGAGCAAAACGCTTAAAACTCTAAGGACTTGACGGTACCTTAAACCCCCTAGAGGAGCCTGTTCTATAATCGATAATCCACGATCTACCCCACCATCTCTTGCCAATACCGCCTATATATCGCCGTCGCCAGCCTACCCTCTGAAGGACATGAAAGTAAGCAAAATAGCACAACAGCTAACAAGTCAGGTCAAGATGTAGCTTACTGAGATGGAAGAAATGGGCTACATTTTCTAAACTAGAAATTATTTACGGAAAGAACTATGAAACAAGTTCTACAAGCAGGATTTAGCAGTAAATAGGGATCAGAATGCCCAATTTAAGTCGGCCCTAAGATACGTACACACCGCCCGTCACCCTCCTCAAACAACCACTACCCATAAATAAACCACAACAACCAAAATAGATGAGGCAAGTCGTAACAAGGTAAGTATACTGGAAGGTGTACTTGGAACACCCAAAATATAGCTTAATCTATTAAAGCACTCAGCTTACACCTGAAAGACGTCCGTTAAAACGACTATTTTGAGCAATCAACCTAGCCCAACCAACAAACGAAAATACAACAAAACAAAATTATCCCACTAAAACAAATCAAAACATTCTTCACCATCCTAGTATAGGAGATAGAAAAGATAGTTGGAGCAATAGAGATAGTACCGTAAGGGAAAGATGAAAAACAATGAAACACCCATAAGCCCCAAAAAGCAAAGCTTAACCCTTGTACCTTTTGCATCATGATTTAGCAAGCACCCCCAAGCAAAGAGATCTGAAGTCTGAAACCCCGAAACCAAGTGAGCTACTTAAAGGCAGCCCTATAAAGCATAAATCCGTCTCTGTGGCAAAAGAGTGGAGAGACCTCTAAGTAGAGGTAAAAAGCCTAACGAACTTGGTGATAGCTGGTTGCTCAATAAAAGAATATAAGTTCAACCTTAAACCTTCTACAAAGCACTCCAAAGTAAAAAGAAAAGTTTAAGACATATTCAATTAGGGTACAGCCTAATTGAAAAAGGACACAACCTAATATGGAGGATAAAACACCAAAACACACCACCGTAGGCTTTAAAGCAGCCATCACCAAAGAAAGCGTCAAAGCTCTACCAACCACAAATAACAACATCAAAAATTTTTCCCCAAAAAACACTGAGCTATTCTACCCTAATAGAAGAACCAATGCTAAAATGAGTAACAAGAAGAACAAAACTTCTCTAACGCGCTAGCTTAAATCATAATAGACAAACTACTGATTATTAACACACATTATAAAACCAACAACACTTAAAACACCCTATAAACCAAACTGTTAACCCGACACAGGAGCGCATATAAGAAAGATTAAAACTTGTAAAAGGAACTAGGCAAACAAGCGAGCCCGACTGTTTACCAAAAACATAGCCCCTAGCAAAATACAAGTATTAGGGGTAATGCCTGCCCAGTGACACTGTTAAACGGCCGCGGTATCCTAACCGTGCAAAGGTAGCGTAATAACTTGTCTTTTAAATAAAGACTAGAATGAATGGCCTAACGAGGCTCCACCTGTCTCTTACAAATAATCAGTGAAATTGATCTTCCCGTGCAAAAGCAGGAATAACATTATAAGACGAGAAGACCCTGTGGAACTTCAAATATAAAATCAACTATCACCAACACACCCCCCAACAGGCACTACACCAAATAGCATTGATTTTTATTTTCGGTTGGGGCGACCTCGGAGCAAAACAAAACCTCCGAAAAAGAAAACCATTCAAAACCTAGAATCACAATTCAAAGTGCTCCTAGCAAAACGATCCAATATATTTGATCAACGAACTGAGCTACCCCAGGGATAACAGCGCAATCTCATCCTAGAGTCCCTATCAACGATGAGGTTTACGACCTCGATGTTGGATCAGGACATCCTGATGGTGCAACCGCTATCAAGGGTTCGTTTGTTCAACGATTAACAGTCCTACGTGATCTGAGTTCAGACCGGAGCAATCCAGGTCGGTTTCTATCTATAAACTTGAGTCTTTTCCAGTACGAAAGGACAGAAAAGACAAGGCCAATATCAAAAACAAGCCTTACCTTTACATTAGTGAAAACAACTCAACTAATAATAACCAAAAACCAAATAGCCCAAAAATAGGGCAAAAATTGGGGTGGCAGAGCCAGGTATAAATGCAAAAGACCTAAACCCTTTACTCAGGGGTTCAATTCCCCTTCCCAATTATGAAAATACTACTACCCAACCTTATAGCTCCACTAATATACATAATCCCAATCTTAATTGCCGTAGCCTTCTTCACTCTAATCGAACGAAAAATATTAGGCTATATACAACTTCGAAAAGGCCCAAACATCGTAGGACCATACGGACTCTTACAGCCAGTAGCAGACGGGGTAAAACTATTCACCAAAGAACCAATCTACCCATTAAACTCATCAATCATATTATTTACTGTTTCCCCGATACTAGCCCTAGTATTAGCCTTATCAATCTGACTTCCCTTTCCACTTCCATTTCCACTAGCTGACCTTAACCTAGGTATCCTATTCCTAATTTCTATTTCCAGCCTCATAGTCTACTCAATTCTATGATCAGGTTGAGCTTCAAACTCAAAATACGCCCTAATAGGAGCCCTACGAGCAGTAGCTCAAACTATCTCATACGAAGTGACCCTGGGAGTCATCCTACTCTCCCTAACCCTTTTCTCAGGAGGCTTTAACATACAAACATTCATAATTACACAAGAACCAATATACCTAATATTCTCCTCCTGACCACTCATAATAATATGGTACATCTCTACACTAGCCGAAACCAACCGAGCACCATTTGATCTAACCGAAGGAGAATCTGAACTCGTATCAGGATTCAATGTTGAATATGCTGCCAGCCCTTTCACCCTATTTTTCCTATCAGAATACTCAAACATCCTTATAATAAACACTTTAACCGCTATCCTATTCCTAAACCCAGCCCACATCAACAGCACCCCAGAATTATTCCCCCTATCATTAATATCAAAAACAATGCTACTATCAGCAGGATTCCTATGAATCCGAGCCTCCTACCCACGATTCCGATACGACCAGCTAATACACCTCCTATGGAAAAACTTCCTCCCAATCACCCTAACACTATGCATCTGACATATTTCAATGCCAACCGCCCTATCAGGATTACCCCCAATACCATAGGACACGTGCCTGAACTAAAGGATCACCTTGATGAGGTGAACAATAGAGGTTAAAATCCCCTCGTCTCCTTTAGAACAATAGGAATTGAACCTATACTAGAGAGATCAAAACTCCCCATACTTCCACTATACTACATTCTAGTAAAGTCAGCTAATCAAGCTCTTGGGCCCATACCCCGAAAATGTTGGTTAAAATCCTTCCTATACTACCTAATGAACCCATATACAACCGCAATCATCACCACAAGCCTAATTATAGGCCCACTACTAACAATTTCCAGTAACCATTGAATTCTAGCATGAGCAGGCCTAGAAATCAGTACCTTAGCCATTATCCCACTAATTGCCAAACAACACCACCCCCGAGCAATTGAAGCTACCATTAAATACTTCTTAACACAAGCAAGCGCCTCAACACTAATCCTATTCTCCAGTATTATTAATGCTTGAACATCAGGTCAATGAGGTATTATACAAATATCCAACAACATCTCATGTACAATTCTCACCGCAGCCTTAGCCATCAAATTAGGACTAGCCCCATTCCACTTTTGACTACCGGAAGTACTTCAAGGAGCCACTATAATAACAGCCCTAATCTTAACAACTTGACAAAAACTAGCACCACTATCCCTACTAGTAATAACTGTCCAATCCATAAACACATCACTAATACTAACTCTAGGAGTAACATCTACCCTTATCGGCGGGTGAAATGGACTTAACCAAACTCAACTACGAAAGATTATAGCATTTTCCTCCATTGCCCACCTAGGATGAATAGCTACAATCCTTACTCTTTCCCCTAAACTCATACTACTTACATTCTACACATACACTATCATAACCTCTACAATGTTTTTAATAATTAAGCTCCTAGAAACAAACAAAATCTCCACAATAATAACATCATGAACAAAACTCCCAACACTAAACACTATAATAATGTTAACCCTTATGTCACTAGCAGGACTACCACCTCTGACGGGATTCACCCCCAAATGGCTAATCATTCAAGAATTAACTAAACAAGACATACCCATTATTGCCACTACAATAGCCCTTCTATCACTACTCAACCTATTCTTCTACTTACGAATCTCATACTATGCAACCATTACGTTACCTCCAAACTCTACCAACTACCTGCAACAATGACGACACAAAACCAACCAAAAACACTACCTTGCCCCAATAACCACTCTATCCACCACCCTACTTCCAATTACACCTACCCTACTAACCATTATCTAGAAACTTAGGATTAATCCTACAAAACCGGAAGCCTTCAAAGCCTCAAATAAGAGACATACAAACCTCTTAGTTTCTGTTAAGACCTATAAGACTCTACCTTATATCTCATGAATGCAACTCAAACACTTTAATTAAGCTAAGGCCTCAACTAGACAAATGGGCCTCGATCCCATAATAATTTAGTTAACAGCTAAACACCCAATCCAGCGGGCTTTTGCCTACTTTTCCCGCTCTGTAAAAAGCGGGAAAACCCCGACACTAACAAAAGTATATCTCCAAATTTGCAATTTGGCGTGAACTTCACTACAGAGTTTGATAAGAAGAGGAATTAAACCTCTGTAAAAAGGTCTACAGCCTAACGCTTCTACATTCAGCCATCTTACCTGTGTTTTTAACTCGCTGATTTTTTTCTACCAACCACAAAGATATTGGCACCTTATACTTGATTTTTGGGGCCTGAGCAGGAATAATAGGTACAGCACTAAGCCTATTAATTCGTGCAGAATTAAGCCAACCTGGGACTCTCTTGGGGGATGACCAAATTTACAACGTCATTGTCACAGCCCACGCCTTTGTTATAATTTTCTTCATGGTTATACCAGTCATAATTGGGGGCTTCGGAAACTGACTTGTACCCCTAATAATCGGAGCACCAGACATGGCATTCCCACGTATAAATAATATAAGTTTCTGACTTCTACCACCATCCCTACTGCTATTACTAGCCTCATCAGGAATTGAAGCAGGTGCAGGCACAGGCTGAACTGTATATCCACCACTAGCTGGAAACTTAGCCCATGCCGGTGCCTCCGTAGACCTAACTATTTTTTCTTTACACCTAGCAGGTGTATCATCAATTCTAGGAGCTATTAACTTTATCACTACAGCAATTAATATAAAATCCCCAGCCATATCACAATACCAAACACCCCTATTCGTATGATCAGTACTTATTACAGCCGTCCTATTACTCCTCTCACTACCAGTACTTGCTGCAGGTATTACTATACTACTTACAGACCGAAACCTAAATACAACTTTTTTTGATCCTTCTGGGGGAGGAGACCCAATCTTGTATCAACATTTATTTTGATTCTTTGGTCATCCTGAGGTATACATCTTAATCTTACCTGGGTTTGGCATAATTTCCCATATCGTCACCTATTATGCTGGCAAAAAAGAACCATTTGGGTACATAGGAATAGTTTGAGCAATAATATCCATCGGATTCCTCGGCTTTATTGTATGAGCCCATCATATATTCACCGTAGGAATAGATGTGGACACCCGAGCCTACTTTACATCAGCAACAATAATCATTGCCATTCCAACAGGAGTAAAAGTATTTAGCTGACTGGCTACTCTACATGGAGGAATGATTAAATGAGATGCTGCTATATTATGAGCACTTGGCTTTATCTTCTTATTTACTATCGGGGGCCTCACAGGCATCGTACTAGCTAACTCGTCCCTAGACATTGTACTACATGACACCTACTATGTAGTAGCACACTTCCACTACGTACTCTCCATGGGGGCCGTATTCGCCATTATAGCAGGATTTACCCATTGATTCCCCCTTTTTACTGGATATTCATTACACCAAACCTGAACAAAAATTCACTTCGTAGTAATATTTGCAGGAGTCAATATAACATTTTTTCCACAACATTTCTTAGGCCTAGCTGGAATACCACGACGCTACTCTGACTACCCAGATGCATACACCCTATGAAATTCTATTTCATCAATCGGGTCTTTAATTTCCCTAGCAGCAGTGATCATAATAATGTTTATTATCTGAGAAGCACTCTCTTCAAAACGAAAAGTAATAACAGTCGAACTCGCATCCACCAATGTAGAGTGACTGCACGGCTGTCCACCCCCACACCACACCTATGAAGAACCAGCCCACGTACAAACTCAAGAAAGGAGGGAATCGAACCCCCTTAAATTAGTTTCAAGCCAATCACATAACCTTTATGCTTCCTTCTTAAGGCGTTAGTAAAATATATTACCTAACCTTGTCAAGGTTAAATTATAGGTTTAAACCCTTTACGACTTAGTGGCACATCCATCTCAACTAGGATTTCAAGATGCAATATCACCCATTATAGAAGAATTACTCCATTTTCATGATCACACCTTAATAATCGTATTTTTAATTAACACTCTTGTACTTTACATTATTACCCTAATAATAACAACCAAACTAACATACACCAACACCATAAATGCCCAAGAAGTAGAGATAATTTGAACTATCTTACCAGCTATTGTCCTAATCACTATTGCACTACCATCCCTACGAGTCCTCTACCTAATAGACGAAATTAACAACCCACACCTAACCATCAAAGCCATCGGACACCAATGATACTGGACATATGAATATACTGATTACGAAAACCTTGAATTTGATTCTTATATAACTCCAACCCAAAATCTCCCAAACGGATATTTACGACTGCTAGAAGTAGACCATCGCATAGTAATACCAATAGAATCCCCAATCCGAATATTAATTTCAGCCGAAGACGTCCTACACTCATGAGCAATCCCATCGCTTGGTGTAAAAACAGATGCAGTCCCTGGACGACTAAACCAATCAACCTTTATCACCACACGCCCAGGAGTGTTCTACGGACAATGCTCAGAAATCTGTGGGGCTAACCACAGCTTTATACCAATCGTTGTAGAATCTGTGCCACTACAACATTTTGAAAGCTGATCTTCACTAATGCTATCATAATCCTCACACTAAGAAGCTAAACAGGGTAGCGCTAGCCTTTTAAGCTAGAAAAAGAGAACCTCCAACTCTCCTTAGTGATATGCCACAACTAAACCCGGACCCGTGATTCCTAATCCTCACATCCACATGACTAACATACACTATCATTCTTCAACCAAAAATCTCATCTTATTTGCCAACAAACACTCCCAACCAAAACAACCAAAACAACAAAAATAATAAAATTACCAACACAAAACCATGAGCCTGACCATGAACCTAATACTATTTGATCAATTCATAAGCCCACAAATCCTAGGAATCCCATTAATCATTTTAGCCCTACTTACACCATCAATCATGTTCCCGACACAAAACAACCGCTGACTGACCAACCGACTCTCAACTCTACAATCATGAGCAATTAATTTATTTACAAAACATTTAATATTACCAATAAATAAAACAGGACACAAATGATCCATTATCCTAACATCATTAATAGTTTTACTTCTAACAATCAACCTCCTAGGACTTCTACCATACACATTTACCCCCACCACCCAACTCTCTATAAACATAGGATTAGCTATTCCAATATGAATGGCCACAGTACTTACAGGCCTTCGAAACCAATTAACAACATCACTAGGACACTTACTACCAGAAGGAACCCCAACTCCACTAACCCCAATCCTCATTATAATCGAAACAATCAGCCTCTTTATTCGACCCTTAGCCTTAGGAGTCCGACTTACAGCCAATTTAACAGCCGGCCACTTGTTAATCCAACTTATCTCTATCTCATTACTAGCCTTACTAAAAACAATAACAACCCTGTCTGTCCTGACTATAGCCACCCTTCTCTTACTAACAATTTTAGAACTGGCAGTAGCCATAATCCAAGCTTACGTATTTGTTTTACTACTAAGCCTTTACTTACAAGAAAACATCTAATGGCCCACCAAACACATGCCTACCACATAGTAGATCCAAGCCCATGACCACTGACAGGTGCAGCAGCAGCATTACTAATAACCTCAGGACTCGCAATATGATTCCACTACAACTCAATACTACTGATAACCCTAGGCATATCAATTATACTACTCACAATATTCCAATGATGACGAGATATTGTACGAGAAGGAACCTTCCAAGGACACCATACTACCCCAGTACAAAAAGGCTTACGATACGGCATAATCCTATTCATTACATCAGAAGTATTCTTCTTTATTGGATTCTTCTGAGCCTTCTACCACTCAAGCTTAGCTCCAACACCAGAACTAGGAGGATGTTGACCCCCAACAGGAATTACACCACTAAACCCATTTGAAGTACCACTACTAAACACAGCAGTCCTATTAGCTTCAGGCGTAACAATCACCTGAGCCCACCATAGTTTAATAGAAGCCAACCGACATCAAACCATCCAAGCCCTCAGCCTTACTATCCTACTTGGCCTATACTTTACAATTCTACAAGCCATAGAATACTACGAAGCCCCCTTTACAATCGCTGATGGTGTATACGGCTCTACATTCTTTGTTGCAACAGGCTTCCATGGATTACATGTTATTATTGGATCAACATTCTTAACCGTATGCCTACTACGACAAATTAAGTACCACTTCACCTCTACCCATCATTTTGGGTTTGAAGCAGCTGCTTGATATTGACACTTCGTAGATGTTGTATGACTATTCCTATATGTATCAATCTACTGATGAGGTTCATACTTTTCTAGTATAACAGTACAAGTGACTTCCAACCACTAAGTTTTAGCTTTAACCCTAAAGAAAAGTAATGAACGTAGTAATCTCAACTATAACCATCTCTTTAACTCTTTCTATAATCTTAATGATACTAAATTACTGAAGCACATTAATTAAACCAAATAATGAAAAACTAGCCCCATATGAGTGTGGATTTGACCCACTAAAATCTGCTCGCCTACCATTCTCAATCCGATTCTTTCTTAGTAGCAATTTTATTTCTCCTATTTGACTTAGAAATTGCACTACTACTTCCACTACCATGAGCCATTCAACTCCCAGACCCGCTCCACTCCTTCACATGAGCTTTCATCATCTTATCCATACTAGGACTAGGTCTTGCCTATGAGTGAGACCAAGGAGGCCTAGAATGAGCAGAATAAATAGCTGGTCCAATAAAAGACTACTAATTTCGACTTAGTCAATCGTGATTGAACTTCACGGCTATTAAATGACTCCCACACATTTTAGCTGTTACTCCGCCTTCATTATTAACATCATAGGCCTTTCACTACACCGAACTCACCTAGTACTAACCCTACTATGCCTTGAAGGAATGATACTGTCCTTATTTATCTCTCTATCAGTATGGCCCATCCAACTTCAAGTACCCTCACTTATACCCACTCCAATACTAATACTATCCTTCTCAGCCTGCGAAGCAGGCATGGGCTTATCATTACTAGTAGCATCCTCACGAACTCATGGGTCAAACTATCTACAAAACCTAAACCTACTACAATGTTAAAAATTATTATCCCAACAATCCTACTACTTCCAACAATCACATTCTGCAAACCAAAGCAACTATGACCCACTTCATTAATCTATAGCCTAGGAATTGCTCTTTTAAGTCTTCAATTATTCAAACCATCCATAGAACTAATAATCTTCTCCAACCATTACTTAGGAGTAGATCGAATCTCGGCTCCACTAATTATTCTATCATGCTGACTTACTCCATTAATAATCCTAGCTAGCCAAAATCACCTAATCTTAGAGCCAATTTCACGAAAACGAACCTTCATAGCCACTATTACTTTTCTACAAGTCTCACTAATTTTAGCCTTCTCAACCACAGAACTAATTATATTCTTCATCGCATTTGAAACTACATTGATCCCAACACTAGTGATCATTACACGCTGAGGTAACCAAATAGAACGACTAAATGCCGGAACCTACTTCCTATTCTACACCCTTATTGGTTCTCTGCCCCTGCTAGTAGCCCTATCATATATACAAGCCCAAAACGGCACCCTATTTACCCATACAATACAACTTAATCAACCCACAATAATAACTTCATGAGCCCATTCAATATGATGATTCGCACTATTAACTGCCTTTATAATTAAAATACCTTTATATGGACTACACTTATGACTACCAAAAGCACATGTAGAAGCCCCAATCGCAGGGTCAATAATCCTAGCAGCAGTATTACTAAAACTAGGGGGATACGGCATTATTCGCATTATACCCACACTAAATCCATTATCAAAAACACTATCATATCCATTCATAGCAATAGCCCTATGAGGAGTAATTATAACCAGCTCAATCTGCCTACGCCAAACAGACCTAAAATCATTAATTGCTTACTCATCTGTAAGCCATATAGGCCTGGTTATTGCTGCAGCACTAACACAAACCCAATGATCTTATACTGGGGCTATTACACTTATAATCGCCCATGGCCTAACATCATCCATACTCTTTTGCCTAGCTAACACCAACTACGAACGAACCCATAGCCGAATATTACTTCTTACTCAAAACATACAATTACTCCTACCATTAATGGGGCTATGATGACTCCTAGCAAGCCTAACTAATATAGCCCTACCACCGACTATTAACCTAATGGGTGAACTAACAATCATTGTCTCACTATTTAACTGATCAAACATTACTATCCTAATAACAGGACTAGGAACACTAATTACCGCCACTTACACCCTATATATACTAATTACAACACAATGAGGAGAAACCCCATCATATATAAAAACAATCCCCCCAACCCATACACGAGAACATCTCCTCATAATACTACACATTCTACCAATAATCCTACTAACAATGAAACCAGAACTAATCTGAGGAAACTTTTATTGTTAATATAGTTTCAAAAAACATTAGACTGTGGCTCTAAAGACAGGAGTTAAAACCTCCTTATTAACCGAGGGAGGTGGCCCACAATAAGAACTGCTAATTCCTACATCTGAGACTAACCCCTCAGCTCCCTTACTTTTAAAGGACAGAAGTAATCCACTGGTTTTAGGAACCATCCACCTTGGTGCAATTCCAAGTAAAAGTACAATGACCCTATTAACAAACTCTATACTACTCTTAACATTATTAATACTAATATTACCCCTAATAGCCCCCGTATACCAAACCATAAAAACAGCTGTAAAAACAGCATTCTTCACCGCCCTAATTCCGCTAATCATACTCATCTCTCTGGATATCGAATCAATTATCACCAACTTCAACTGATCACACACATCCACATTTAATATCTCCATAAGCTTCAAATTTGACCAATACTCTATAATATTTCTACCAATTGCACTATATGTTACATGGTCTATCCTAGAATTTACCCACTGATATATGTCCACAGACCCACATATCACAAAATTCTTCAAATACCTACTAATCTTCCTAGTAGCTATAATAATCCTAGTGACAGCCAACAACATATTCCAATTCTTCATTGGCTGAGAAGGAGTAGGAATTATATCCTTCCTACTAATCGGGTGATGACGAGGGCGAGCAGAAGCAAACTCATCAGCCTTACAAGCCATTATCTACAACCGCATGGGTGATATCGGACTAATTCTCAGCATATCATGACTAGCAATAAACACAAACACCTGAGAATTACAACAAATAACTTCCATTACAAACACCAACCCCACTCCGCTGCTTCCTCTCCTTGGTCTTATCCTAGCTGCAACAGGAAAATCAGCCCAATTTGGCCTACACCCATGACTACCAGCAGCCATAGAAGGCCCAACCCCAGTCTCAGCACTACTACACTCTAGCACCATAGTTGTAGCAGGCATCTTCCTACTTATTCGAATACACCCCATCCTAGCCACAAACAACTCAGCCCTAACCATCTGCCTATGTCTAGGGGCCATCACCACCCTATTCACATCATTTTGTGCCCTTACCCAAAATGATATTAAAAAAATCATTGCCTTCTCCACATCAAGCCAACTAGGCCTTATAATAGTAACTATTGGCCTAAACCAACCACAACTAGCCTTCCTACACATCTCAATACACGCATTCTTTAAAGCCATACTATTTCTATGTTCCGGCTCCATTATCCACAGCCTCAATGACGAACAAGACATTCGAAAAATAGGAGGACTACACAAATCCCTACCAATTACCTCTTCATGCCTGACCATCGGCAGCATAGCACTCATAGGCATACCATTTATAACTGGATTCTACTCCAAAGATATCATCATTGAAACCATAAATACATCGTATCTAAACGCCTGAGCCCTGTTCCTAACACTTACCGCAACCTCATTTACTGCCATCTACAGCCTACGAATCATAGCATTCGTACAAATAGGACTCCCCCGATATTACCCCCCAACATTACTAAATGAAAATAACCCAACAGTCATTAACTCAATTACCCGCCTAGCTATAGGCAGCATTATCGCCGGACTAATTATTTCATTAAACATTGTACCACTAAAAACTACCCCAACAACAATACCAACCCATATTAAAATTACAGCACTAATAGTAACAACCCTGGGACTACTAATAGCCCTAGAACTAACAACAATGACTAACAAAACAATAAAAAAACCCTCTAACATCCACAACCTCTCTAACTCACTAGCCTATTTCAACATCCTAACCCACCGCCTACTCCCTATAACCAACCTAAAATTTAGCCAAAACATTGCAACCAACCTAATCGACATATCCTGATACGAAAACATCGGCCCAAAAGGCCTAATTAAACCCCAAATCACCTTAATCACACTTATCTCCTCATCACAAAAAGGCCTTATCAAAATCTATATAACTTCATTTATCCTATCAATTCTACTATTACTATTAACTACCCTATCCTAATTGCACGAAGCACTACACGAGAAAGACCATAAACCAGCTCTAACACAACAAACAACGTTAACAACAACCCCCAACCAGCAATTAAAAGCACACTACCACCAAAACCATAAAATCATGAAATCCCACTAAAGTCTAAACGAATAACAAACAGCCCATCAGCATCAGCAGTACTATTACCAAAATCCTCCATACCCCATCAAGAATAATCTGTCAATATAAGCCACAGAACACAAATTAAATAACATAGCCCATAAATAACCACATCCAAAGTTCCCCAACTTGCAGGATAAGGCTCCGCTGCCAGTGCACATGAATAAGCAAAAATAACCAATATCCCGCCTAAATAAATCAAAAACAAAATCAAAGAAACAAAGGACCCACCTATCCCAACTAACATCCCACATCCAAAAGCTGAACCCAAAACTAAACTAAATACTCCGTAATAGGGAGAAGAACTACAAGAAACACCAACCATCCAAAAAACAAAACAAAACCCAAACAAAAACATAAAATACATCATAATTCTTGCCTGGGTTTAACCAAGACCTATGGTCTGAAAAACCATCGTTGTATTCAACTACAAAAACATTAATGACCACAAATCTACGAAAAACTCACCCAATAATAAAAATCATCAACAACTCATTCATTGATCTACCAAGCCCCTCCAACATCTCTGCCTGATGAAACTTCGGATCACTACTAGGCATCTGCCTAATCCTACAAATCATCACCGGAATCTTCCTAGCAATACACTACTCACCAAACATCTCACTAGCATTTTCATCAGTAGCCCATATCTCCCGAGACGTACAATACGGATGACTCATCCGAAACATACACGCCAATGGAGCCTCCATCTTTTTCATATGTATCTACCTTCACATCGGCCGAGGACTTTACTACGGCTCATATCTGTACAAAGAAACCTGAAACACAGGAATTATACTGCTACTCCTAGTTATAGCCACCGCATTCATAGGCTATGTCCTACCCTGAGGCCAAATATCATTCTGAGGGGCCACTGTCATCACTAATTTACTCTCAGCCACTCCTTATATTGGCAACACCTTAGTACAATGAATCTGAGGGGGCTTCTCAGTAGACAACGCCACCCTGACCCGATTTTTCACCCTCCACTTCCTACTACCCTTTGCTATTATTGGATTAGCAGTAGTACACCTTCTCTTCCTACATGAAACTGGGTCAAACAACCCAACAGGATTAAACTCAGACACTGATAAAATCCCATTCCACCCATACTTCTCCTATAAAGACCTACTAGGACTAATCTTAATACTAACCACTCTACTAACCCTAACACTATTCTTCCCAAACCTCCTAGGAGACCCGGACAACTTCACACCAGCCAACCCTCTATCAACCCCCCCTCACATTAAACCAGAATGATACTTCCTATTCGCCTATGCAATCCTACGATCTATCCCAAATAAACTTGGGGGCGTCCTTGCTCTCTTATCCTCCATCCTAGTATTATTCCTAATACCGACCCTTCACACATCAAAACAACGCTCAATTATATTTCGACCCTTAAACCAAACCCTTTTCTGATGCTTAACAGCCAACCTACTAGTACTCACATGAATTGGAGGCCAACCAGTCGAAGACCCATTCATCACCATTGGCCAAATAGCTTCAATCTCATACTTCACAATTCTTCTTATCCTTATACCAATAGCAGGAGCAATTGAAAACAAAATACTGTACCTAAAATACTCTAGTAGCTTAATATAAAGCATTGGTCTTGTAAACCAAAGATTGAAACCCACAACTTTCCTGGAGTAATCAAAAGAGAAGGACTCAAACCCTCATCCCCGACCCCCAAAACCGGAATTTTTTGTTAAACTATCTTCTGATAGATACACCTAACACCTTCTCCCGTGCCCAATAGAGAAATGTCCATATATCCCCCCTATGTATATCGTGCATTCATTTTTTTACCCCTAGCATATCACCAGTAATATTTGCTTAATTATATCAAAGACATATAATTAAGGTTAGAATATAAATTCTTATAGGACAAACATTACTCAGGTAATATTAAATTAATGATTTAAGGACATAAACTTAAATTCCTGTTTAACACCATGAATGTGGTTACAGTATTAGGTTATCTCTTAATCTACCTGATCACGAGAAATAAGCAACCCTTGTAAGTAAGATACTACATTACTAGTTTCAAGCCCATTGTAATGATGGCGTACATAACTGATCTATTCTGGCCTCTGGTTGTTTTTTCAAGCACACAGTATTGATGAAGTTCATTCGTTTCTCTTTAAAAGGCCTCTGGTTATATGTGTTCTATACATTGGATTTATAACCTGACATAACTTGCTTTTAAATGCATATAGTAGTTCTCTTTTTCTCTTTCTGTCTTCAGGCCCGCATAACTGATACCTGCCAACTAAGTGAAACTGGACTTACGTTCAAGTTGATTGGTCTTGCAAGATACTGATATGGTAATATTTGATTAATGCTTGTAGGACATATACTTTTATAAAAATCTACGACACTAAATCCCAACCTTAACTTCAATCAATCTTAATCTTAACTCAACATTTATTTTTAACCTAAACCCCCCCTCCCCCCGTTAAAACTAACACTTAACCTGAATAGCTGTTTACTTCTCGTCAAACCCCAAAATCCGAGAACAACTAAGCCGACACAAATGCTAGTCATGATGATACAACGTGGAAACAAAAGTACCCAAACACTAAACAATCTTAATCAGTACAATACTAACCTCTTCCCCAACCTATGCAGCCCATTTTTATTCTTATATTATAATGATGTCATTCATTCTTAAACTTCTTTTTCACGCTACTCACATCACCGTATTTTTATACTGTGTAATTTATCAGGGAGCGCTTCTACTAAAAGATTATACCATCTTGCAATTTTTATTCTTATATTATAATGATGTCATTCATTCTTAAACTTCTTTTTCACGCTACTCACATCACCGTATTTTTATACTGTGTAATTTATCAGGGAGCACTTCTACTAAAAGATTATACCATCTTGCAATTTTTATTCTTATATTATAATGATGTCATTCATTCTTAAACTTCTTTTTCACGCTACTCACATCACCGTATTTTTATACTGTGTAATTTATCAGGGAGCGCTTCTACTAAAAGATTATACCATCTTGCAATTTTTATTCTTATATTATAATGATGTCATTCATTCTTAAACTTCTTTTTCACGCTACTCACATCACCGTATTTTTATACTGTGTAATTTATCAGGGAGCACTTCTACTAAAAGATTATACCATCTTGCAATTTTTATTCTTATATTATAATGATGTCATTCATTCTTAAACTTCTTTTTCACGCTACTCACATCACCGTATTTTTATACTGTGTAATTTATCAGGGAGCACTTCTACTAAAAGATTATACCATCTTGCAATTTTTATTCTTATATTATAATGATGTCATTCATTCTTAAACTTCTTTTTCACGCTACTCACATCACCGTATTTTTATACTGTGTAATTTATCAGGGAGCACTTCTACTAAAAGATTATACCATCTTGCAATTTTTATTCTTATATTATAATGATGTCATTCATTCTTAAACTTCTTTTTCACGCTACTCACATCACCGTATTTTTATACTGTGTAATTTATCAGGGAGCACTTCTACTAAAAGATTATACCATCTTGCAATTTTTATTCTTATATTATAATGATGTCATTCATTCTTAAACTTCTTTTTCACGCTACTCACATCACCGTATTTTTATACTGTGTAATTTATCAGGGAGCACTTCTACTAAAAGATTGTGCCACCTTCACCATTCTTGTCTTATTCCTCAAATTTTCCCCCACACTACTTCCCCTTCGAGAAACTACTCCACCTCACAGTACTCTTAAGCTTACTATTAATATACCTTATTATTCTCATTCTGTGATTATTATGACAGTTTACCCGTGCCATCTATCATGTCTTCCTCGTACCACCTTATTACTACTACTACCACTAGTATCCATACCGC